TCGCGTAGTAAATAAGATATTCGAATCAAATAAATCAGTTTAAATCGAATGACTATTCATTTTTTCTATTTTCATGTAAACAAATAAGGGGCAAGAAAACTCTATGGGAAAATGGCGGTTTAATTCGATGCTGTGTAAGAAAGAGTTAGGACGCAGGTGTGGGCTAACTAAATCAATGAGCAATCCCGGTCCTAGTGAAAATCCCAGTAAAAGCGAAGATTCGCATATAAAAGATACACTAAAAAATATTCAGAGTTGGGAGGGTTTTGATGATTCTCGTTATAGTAATATTGATTTTTTATTGGGCGAAAAGGATATTCGGAATTTCACCCCCGATGACACCTTTTTAGTTAAGGACAGTAATGGAGACAGTTATTCCATATATTTTGATATTGAAAATCAAATTTTTGAGATTGATAACAATCATTCTTTTCTGAATGAACTTTCTAGTTCTTTTTATAGTTATCGGAATTCTAGTTACATGTATGGTACTCAATATAGTTGGAATAATCATATTTATAATTGCATTGACAGTTATCTTCAGTCTCAAATCTGTATCCATGCTTCGACAGTAAGTGAGAATGATAATGGAAGTGAGAGTTACATTTATAAGGCCATTTGTGGTGAAAATAGAAATATTAGTGAAAATGAAAAAGACGTTTTGAGTATACAAATCCGTACGAAGGATAGTGATTTAACTATAGGAAAAAGTTCTAACGATCTCGACGTAACTCAAATAGAAAGTTCTAATGATCCTGATGTAACTCAAAAATATAGGCATTTGTGGGTTCAATGCGAAAATTGTTATGGATTGAATTATAAGAAATTTTTGATTTCAAAAATGAATATTTGTGAACAATGTGGATATCATTTGAAAATGAGTAGTTCAGATAGAATCGAACTTTCGATCGATCCCGGTACCTGGGATCCTATGGATGAAGACATGGTCTCTCTGGATCCCATTGAATTTCATTCGGAGGAAGAACCCTATAATGATCGTATTGATTCTTATCAAAGAAAGACAGGATTAACTGAGGCTGTTCAAACAGGCATAGGCTGCCTAAACGGCATTCCCGTAGCAGTCGGGGTTATGGAGTTTCAGTTTATGGGGGGTAGTATGGGATCCGTAGTTGGGGAAAAAATTACCCGTTTGATTGAGCACGCTACCAATAAATTTCTCCCTCTTGTTATAGTGTGTGCCTCCGGGGGGGCGCGCATGCAAGAGGGAAGTTTGAGCTTGATGCAAATGGCTAAAATATCGTCTGCTTTATATGATTATCAATCAAATAAAAAGTTGTTTTATGTATCAATCCTTACATCTCCTACTACTGGTGGAGTGACAGCTAGTTTTGGTATGTTGGGTGATATCATCATTGCTGAACCCGACGCCTACATTGCATTTGCGGGTAAAAGGGTAATTGAACAAACATTGAATAAAACAGTACCCGAGGGTTCGCAATCGGCTGAATATTTATTTGATAAGGGCTTATTTGACCTAATTGTACCGCGTAATCTTTTAAAAAACGTTTTAGGTGAGTTATTTAAGTTGCACACCTTCTTTCCTTTGAATCAAAATGGAATGGAATAGAGACGAGAACACTAAGTTCAATTATTTGTAGCAAACGGGTAGTTAGTTTGTCAGAATCAAAAAAAAAAATTGTCCTTCGTCACATAAGATCGATTGTATAATATAAAGAAGCAAAAGTTGCGGATAACTCCCCCTTATCTCTATTTCTGATTAAAATCTCTAAAAAAAAAACGAAATTCCCCCTTTCATAAAATTAAGCAAACAAAACATAATTCTTCTTCGCCTCTTGCGTATATAATTCAACTAAAAAAAAAAACAGAAAATTTTTTTATTTTTCTCCACTTCCTTTTCCCGAAAATCCTGTTTTAGCTAAAAATACCTGTTGGTTCGTATTTTAACGAATTGTTCGACAATCTGTAAGAAATTCTTTCTTTTTTTAGTTTCTGTAAGAAATTCTTTCTTTTTTTAGTTTTAGTAAATTCAAATTCGAAGACAAATACTTAAGTTCTACATTTCTTGCCCTTGTTCTAGATACTTACTTAGATATTTCGATATAGATACTGCGATTTATAGTTATCATAATAATTGAAATTGAGCATTGAGTGGGTTATTGCAGTCATAATAATGAGCTTTATTTGAATTAACTATTTTCATTCTTTTCTAATTTCTAAAATTATAATTATTATAAGATATATCGAATTTATAAATAACATAACAGGTACAAACAATAAATCGAGGTACCCATTTGTATGACAACTTTCAGCTTTCCCTCTATTTTTGTGCCTTTAGTAGGCCTAGTATTTCCGGCAATTGCAATAGCTTCTTTATCTCTTCATGTTCAAAAAAACAAGATTCTTTAGATCCGAGATGACCCTATATCTATACCCTCCAATTGTTTCAAAACTTAGATTTGTATCATAAAAAAGATATCGATTTAGTGAAATATGGTATAATAGAATATGTGTATGTGATTTTTGCTGAGCAAACATAAGCATAAAAAAGCACAGGGCCCCCAGGCCCGCTGGCACAAGATATATAAATTCTACCCGTGTCAGGATCCGCTGGATGGATCAAATAGGCAACGGAAGATTCGTGTATTTAGATGTATAGTGGGATTATATGAGGTATGCTAGTTTTTTAGTTCTAACCAATTTGATGACTTATTCCTAAAGTAAAGGTTCACGTCAAACTAGTGCTAGTTGATGAGAGTTTTTTCGTAAACAAAAAAAGTAAAGTCAAATTAATTTGAGGTAGTCTCTCAATTCCAATAAAATACAATCGGATCGAGTATGAGTTGGCGATCAGAACATATATGGATAGAACTTATCGTGGGGTCTAGAAAAATAAGTAATTTCTGCTGGGCCGTTATCCTTTTTTTAGGTTCATTGGGATTCTTTTTGGTTGGAACGTCCAGTTACCTTGGACGAAATTTGATATCCTTTTTTCCTTCTCATCCAATCATTTTTTTTTCGCAAGGGATCGTGATGTCTTTCTACGGACTCGCAGGTCTCTTTATTAGTTCCTATTTGTGGTGCACAATTTTCTGGAATGTAGGTAGTGGTTATGATCGATTCGATAGAAAGGAAGGCGTAATGTGTATTTTTCGTTGGGGATTCCCTGGAAAAAATCGTCGCATATTACGCCGATTCTTTATAAAAGATATTCAGTCCATTAGAATAGAAGTTAAAGAGAGTATTTATGTTCGTCGTGTTCTTTATATAGACATCCGAGGGCGGGGGGCCATTCCCTTAACGCGTATTGATGATAATTTGACTCCAAGAGAAATTGAACAAAAAGCTACTGAATTGGCCTATTTCTTGCGTGTACCAATTGAAGTATTTTGAGAACTGGTAGATTCCCACTTTATCGGGAGATAAAAAAGCAAGAATCACCCCTTTTCTAGAACATAACTAAAAACGAAACCCCCCTTTTTCGAGGTTTCCTTTTCCTTTTTTGTTACTTAATGACCAACACAAAAATGACAATGACTAATCCATGACTTTTTTTTTTAGAAATAGTAGATATTTTGATAGAAAAAGGGATTCTTTCGTCTCAAAATCTTACTAATATTCATTAATTTAAGAATTAAGGGGGTCATTTATCGAGAGGAAACTGTTGTTTCAAATTGAACCTAATTAGAATTCAGATATTGTTTCCCGATATTTTTTTAGTATTTCTTCATTCGAAGTGGATTCTTAGTCAATTTCTCTATTCTTTCTAGATTCAAAGACTAACCAAAAAATCCTAAAAAAAAAAAGAAACTAGATTCATCATACCTTGTATAGAATATAGAACTCATACGTGAAAGAAACATTTAATCGCATAAAGCGGACGAATGGGGTTGATTGATTAACAATTCAGAGAGGAAAAAATGGCAAACAGGAAAGTATTCCCACCTCTGGTATATCTTGTATCTATATTCTTTTTGCCCTGGTGGCTTTCTCTCTCATTTAAAAAAAGTCTAGAATATTGGGTTACGAGTTGGTGGCATACGGGTCAATCCGAAATTTGTTTGAATGAGATTCAAGAAAAAAATATTCTAGAAAAATTCATAGAATTGGAGGACCTGTTCGTCTTCGACGAACTGATCGAAGAATATTCAGAGATACATCTACACAAGCTTCGTATAGGAATCCAACAAGAAACGATCCAACTAATTAAGATACACAATGAGGATCATATCCAGATGATTTTGCACTTCTCGACAAATATAATATGTTTTGTTATTCTAAGCGGGTATTCTATCATTGGTAATGAAAAACTTGGTATTCTTAACTCGTGGTCCCAGAAATTCCTATATAACTTAAGCGATACAGTCAAAGCTTTTTCTATTCTATTATTAACTGACTTATGTATCGGATTTCATTCGCCCCACGGTTGGGAATTAATGATTGTCTCTGTCTACAAAGATTTTGGGTTTGTTCATAATGATCAAATTCTATCTGGTCTGGTTTCCACCTTTCCAGTCATTCTTGATACAACTTTTAAATATTTGATTTTTCGTTATTTAAATCGAGTATCTCCGTCACTTGTAGTTATTTATCATTCAATGAATGACTGATAAAAAAAATCCACTGATATTAATCTAATAAAATTGGAGCCCTTGTTATTTTGTAGTTGTACATAAACAAAGTATTGAAAATCATACTTACGTTTTCTACTTTTACCCATCTTCGGGATTCGTCCGATATTGATATTATTCTCCAGGAAAATCTCATTCCAGTAAAATTGGTTAAGTAACTAACAGAATCGTGGATAGGGAACTATACTAGCAACTTACCCCCCCTATTGTATTGTAGAAATTTTTGGATCAATGATTGGACCATGGAAAATAGAAACACTTTTTCTTGGATAAAGGAACAGATTACTCGTTCTATTTCCGTATCGCTTCTAATATATATCATAACCCGTCCGGATATTTCAAAAGCATATCCCATTTTTGCACAGCAAGGTTATGAAAATCCACGAGAAG